ATCAAAGGTTCAATGCGAGCCCAAAGATGTAAAACAGTTATTTGGGAACTTTTTCAAGCAAATGCACATTCTCCGCTTTTTTTGGACAGAATAGACAAATCACACCCTTTTTTTTTTGATATCTCCGAACTGATAAAACTCATTTTTAGAAATTGTATAGGAAAGGGAGCAGAATTCAAAATTTCAGATTATACAGAAGAAGAAATAAAAGAAAGGGAAAAAAAGAAAAAGGACAAAAAAGAAGAGAACAAAAGAAAAGAGAAAGCGCGGATAGAAGTAGCAGAAGCCTGGGATACCATTCCATTTGCTCAAGTAATAAGAGGTTCCATGTTAATAACTCAATCGATTCTTAGAAAATATATTATATTACCGTCATTGATAATAGCTAAAAATATTGGCCGTATGCTATTATTACAATTTCCTGAGTGGTCTGAGGATTTAAATGAATGGAATAAAGAAATGCATGTTAAATGCACCTATAATGGTGTTCAATTATCAGAAACAGAATTTCCGAAAAATTGGTTAATAGACGGTATTCAAATAAAGATGCTATTTCCTTTCTGTCTGAAACCCTGGCACAGATCTAAGCCACGGTCCTCTCATATAGATCGAATCAAAAAGAAAGGACAAAAAAATGATTTTTTTTTTTTAACGGTTTGGGGAATGGAGGCTGAACTTCCTTTTGGTTCTCCCCAAAAACGGCCTTCCTTTTTTGAACCCATTTTTAAGAAACTCGAAAAAAAAATTGGAAAATTGAAAAAAAAGTATTTTATATTTCTAAAAGTTTTAAAAGAAAGAACAAAATTTCTAAATATCTCAAAAAAAACAAAAAAATGGATTATCAAGGGCATTCCGTTTTTAAAAAAAATAAAAAAAGAACTCTCAAAAGTAAATCCAATTTTATTATTTAGATTGAGAGAAATATATAAATCAAGCGAAACTAAAAAAAAAAAAGAAAAAGATTCTATAACCCGCAATCATATAATTCATAAATCCTTTAGTCGAATTCAATCTACATATTGGACAAATTTTTTACTGACAGAAAAAAAAATGAAAGATCTGACTGATAGAACAAGCACAATCAGAAATCAAATAAAAAGAATTACAAAAAATAAAAAAAAAGTGACTCCAGAAATAAATGATAGTCCTAATAAAACAAGTTATAATGCTAAAAGATTGGAATCACCAAATTGGCAAATATTAAAAAGAAGAAATACTCGATTAATCCGTAAATTACATTATTTTATAAAATTTTTCACTGAAAGGATATACGCAAATATCCTTCTATCTATTATTAATATTCCCAGAATTAATATACAACTTTTTGTTGAATCAACAAAAAAAATGATTGATAAATCCATTTACAATAATAAAAAAAATAAAAAAAGAATTAATAAAACAAATCAAAATAAAATTCATTTTATTTCGACTATAAAAAAGTCACTTTATAATATTAGTAATAAGAATTCACAGAATTTTTTTGACTTATCCTCCTTGTCACAAGCATATGTATTTTACAAAATATCACAAACACAAGTTCTTAACTTGTATAAGTTAAGATCTATTCTTCAATATCACGGAACGTCTTTTTTTCTTAAGACTTCAATAAAAGATTATTTTGGAAAACAAGGAATAATTCATTATGAATTAAGACATAAGAAACTTCGGAATTCTGGAATAAATCAATGGAAAAACTGGTTAAGAGGTCATTATCAATACCATTTATCTCAGATTAGATGGTCTAGATTAATAGCAGCAAAATGGAAAAATAGAATCAATAAATGTCATACAATTCAAAATCAAGATTTAAACAAAGAGAATTCATATGAAAAAGACCTATTAATTCATTACAAAAAACAAAACGATTACGAAGTATATTCATTACCAAATCAAAATGAGAATTTTCAAAAATACTATAGATATAATCTTTTATCTTATAGATCTATTAATTATGAAAATAAGAGGGACCCATATATTTATGGATCACCATTCCAAGTAAATAAGAATCGAGAGAGTTTTTATAATTACAACACACATAAACATAAGGGCAAATTTTTTGATATACTAGGGGATATCCCTATCAAAAATTATTTAGGAAAAAGTGATATTATGTATATGGAAAAAAATCCGGATCGAAAATATTTTGATTGGAAAATTCTCCATTTTTGTCTTAAAAAGAAAATCGATATTGAGGCCTGGATCAAGATCGATACCAACAAGAATAAAAATACTAAAACCGGGACTAATAATTATCAAATAATTGATAAAATTGATAAAAAAGATCTTTTTTATCTTACGATTCCTCAGGATCAAGAAATCAATTCACCCAATCAAAAAAAAAGATTTTTTGATTGGATGGGAATGAATGAAGAAATACTAAGTCGTCCTATATCGAATCTGAAACTTTGGTTCTTCCCAGAATTTGTACTACTTTATAATGCATATAAAATTAAACCGTGGTTTATACCAAGCAAATTACTTTTTTTTAATATAAATGAAA